AATAAATGATTTTTTTCTACAAATCATAAAGATATTGGAACCTTATATTTTATCTTTGGAACATGATCAGGAATCCTTGGTACTTCAATAAGAATAATTATTCGTACAGAATTAGGAAGCCCGGGAAGTCTAATTGGTGATGATCAAATTTATAATACCATTGTCACAGCCCATGCCTTTATTATAATTTTTTTTATAGTAATACCAATTATAATTGGAGGTTTTGGTAATTGACTAGTACCCTTAATACTAGGGGCCCCTGATATAGCTTTCCCACGTTTAAATAACATAAGATTTTGACTATTACCCCCATCATTATTATTCTTAATAATAAGAAGAATTTCAGATAAGGGTGCAGGGACTGGTTGAACAGTTTATCCCCCCTTAGCTTCAAATATTGGACATACTGGCCCAGCCGTAGATATAGCTATTTTTAGCCTACATATAGCAGGATTATCTTCTATTATAGGTGCCATTAACTTTATTTCAACAATTGCTAATATACGACCAATAAAACCTGAACAAATAACTTTATTCACTTGATCTGTAAATATTACCGCTATTTTACTTTTATTATCATTACCTGTCTTAGCTGGGGCTATTACCATATTATTAACCGATCGTAATATTAATACTACTTTTTTTGATCCTTCAGGAGGAGGGGATCCTATTCTCTATCAACATTTATTTTGATTTTTTGGACATCCTGAAGTATACATTTTAATTCTTCCAGGATTTGGCATAATTTCCCATGTAATTGTTCAAGAAAGAGGGAAAAAAGAAACATTCGGGGTACTAGGGATAATTTATGCAATAATAGCTATTGGTTTATTAGGATTTATTGTTTGGGCCCATCATATATTTACTGTAGGCATAGATGTTGATACCCGGGCATACTTTACATCTGCAACTATAATTATTGCAATTCCTACAGGAATCAAAATTTTTAGCTGATTAGCAACCTACCACGGTACTAATATTAAATTTACTCCTACATCATTATGATCTATAGGATTTATCTTTTTATTTACAATCGGGGGATTGACCGGAGTAGTCTTAGCTAATTCTTCTATTGATACTATTCTTCATGACACATACTACGTAGTTGCTCATTTTCACTATGTTCTTTCAATAGGGGCTGTTTTCGCTATTTTTACAGGATTTATCCAATGATTTCCTTTATTTACGGGTTTAACTTTAAACTCTAAATACTTAAAGGTCCATTTCATAGTAATATTTATCGGGGTAAATATTACTTTTTTCCCACAACATTTCCTAGGATTAGCTGGAATACCACGACGATACTCAGATTACCCAGATGCATACACTATATGAAATGTCTTATCTTCAATTGGAAGATTAATCTCATTGTTTGGAATATTATACTTTATCTATATTTTATGAGAAGCATTTTCTGTCCAACGAATAGCCTTATCGGGGTTTAATCTCTCTCCATCAATTGAATGGCTTCAATACTACCCACCAAGAGACCATTGTTATCTTGAAATTCCTATTATCACTAAAAATTTCTAAAATGGCAGATTAGTGCATTGGAATTAAATCCCAAATATAAAGATTATACTTTTTTTAGAAATCGCAACATGACATACCTTAATAATACAAGATAGGGCATCTCCTATAATAGAACAATTAATTATATTCCACGATCATACTCTTGTTATTTTAATTATTATTACTGTATTAATTTCTCAAATAATAATTACAATATTATTCAATAAATTCACTAATCGATATTTACTTGAGGGCCAAACTGTCGAAACTGTCTGAACAGTTCTTCCTGCAATTGTTTTATTAATAATTGCCTTACCATCACTTCGAATTCTTTATCTATTAGATGAAGTAAATAACCCAATAATTACTATTAAAGCTATCGGACATCAATGATATTGATCCTATGAATACTCCGACTATAAAAAAATCGAATTCGATTCCTATATAATCCCTTATGATGATCTAAAACCCTACAATTTTCGTCTATTAGATGTTGATACTCGAATAGTAGTACCCTATAATACCCAAGTACGTATAATTGTTACATCAATAGATGTAATTCATTCATGAACAGTTCCTGCTCTGGGCATTAAAATTGACGGAACTCCTGGTCGTTTAAACCAAACTAAATTAATTGCAAATCGCTCAAGACTATTTTTTGGTCAATGTTCTGAAATTTGTGGGGCAAATCATAGGTTCATACCAATCGTTGTTGAGTCAGTATCCCCAGAATTTTTTATAAAGTGGGTAGACTCTAACTCATTAGATGGCTGAAAGCAAGCACTGGTCTCTTAAACCACATTATAGTAGAGTAGCAACTATTTCTAATGAAAAATTTAGTTTAAAAAAACATTAGTTTGTCATACTAAAAATAATATTTAATATATTAATTTTTAATACCTCAAATAGCCCCTCTGAATTGAACTTCACTTTATATTATATTTTCTTTTATATTTGTAGCAATAATTATTATACATTTTTATGTATTTATATATACTCCAAAAACTAGTATTAAATTTCATAAAACACCAGTTCCATCTTGAAAATGATAAGAAGTTTATTTAGGTCCTTTGATCCTTCAACTAAAATTTTTTCTTTAAATTGATTAAGAACATTTATTGTATTCTTTTTTATTCCATCACTATATTGATTTATCCCTTCACGATTAAATATACTATGAATAAAAATTATCTTAACCATACATAAAGAATTTAAAATTTTAATTAAAAATAATAAAATAAAAAGAAGGACACTCATTTTTACAAGATTATTTATATTCATTATAGTTAATAATTTTATAGGGTTATTTCCATATATTTTTACAGGAACTAGACAAATAGTAATAACCCTATCTCTTAGATTTCCTTTATGACTAACATTTATATTATACGGATGAATTAAAAATACTAACCATATATTTATTCATTTAGTACCTCAGGGAGCTCCTAATATTCTTCTACCATTCCTCGTAATCGTAGAATCAATCAGAAACATTATTCGACCAATAACCTTAGCTATCCGATTAATAGCTAACATAGTGGCCGGACATCTTTTAATAACTTTATTAGGAAATTCTGGTTCTATACTATCTCTATACTCCCTAAGTCTTTTAATTATCATCCAAATCCTCCTCTTACTATTAGAATCTGCTGTAACAATTATTCAAGCATATGTTTTTTCTATTTTAATTACCCTATATTCTAGAGAAATTACTTAATCTTAATATTTAAGTAATTAATCCAATAATGACAAAGCCCAAACAACATCATCCTTATCATTTAGTAGACCCAAGGCCATGACCTTTACTAGGATCCTTAAGAGTATTTTCTACTCTTATAGGATTTATTAAATGATTTCACTTTAATGAAGTAAATCTTTTACTATTTAGAATAATAACTAACGTTCTTATCATATATCAATGATGGCGAGATGTAATTCGTGAAAGAACCTTTCAAGGTCATCATACTATAAAAGTAGTAAGAGGTCTTCGATGGGGCATAGCTATATTTATTTTATCAGAAATTTTTTTCTTTTTAGCATTTTTTTGAGCCTTTTTTCATGCTAGACTAGCCCCAAGTATTGAATTAGGAATAAACTGACCGCCCAAAGGAATTAAAACCTTTGATCCTATAGAAATTCCTTTACTCAATACTTTAATCTTACTATCCTCAGGATTAACTATTACTTGATCTCATCATAGTATTATAGAAGATAATTATTATCAATCTTTACGTAGTTTATTTATTACAGTATTATTAGGGGTATTCTTTACTATTCTACAAGGATACGAATATTTTCAAGCTCCTTTCACCATTGCAGATAGAATTTATGGATCAACATTCTTTATAACAACGGGGTTACACGGAATTCATGTTATTATTGGTACCATTTTTCTATTTGTATGTTTCATACGTATATTTTTTTGTCACTTTTCCCATACCCATCATTTTGGGTTTGAAGCAGCAGCATGATACTGACATTTTGTAGACGCTGTATGACTAATTCTTTATATGTCAATTTATTGATGGGGTAAATAAATTTTCTTAATTTATATAATATATAATATTATATTTGACTTCCAATCAAAAAATCTAGGTATCTAGTATAAATAATTACAATTATTCTATATCAAAGTATACTAATTATAGTCATTTTAGCTATCTTAACTATTATATTAAATATTTTTTCTAAAAAAATATCCATAGACCGAGAAAAAAGAAGACCTTTTGAGTGTGGATTTGATCCTAAAAATTTAGCTCGATTACCATTTTCACTACAATTCTTTTTAATTGCTCTAATTTTTATTATTTTTGATGTAGAATTAACATTACTACTTCCTTCTATTATTATTACTGAAATTTCAAATTTATACTGTCTATTTTTCGTAATTAACCTATTTATTTTTATTTTACTAATCGGCCTATTCCATGAAAAAAATCAAGGATCCTTAAACTGAGAAAAATAATATAGGATAATAGTTAAGTATATAATATTTTATTTGCATTAAAAAGTTATTGAAATTTCAATTTATCTTAAAGTAGAAAGCAATTTTTGCATTTAGTTTCGGCCTAAAAGTTTGGTGACTGCGCCCTCACCTCTACTTATCTTAGTAATTACCGTTATTAATTGAAACCAAAAAAGAGGTGTATCACTGTTAATGATACTAGTGGGCTTATGCCCCAATTAAAGAACTAAGAGATTCAAAGAAAAGCTTCTAACTTTATCTTTAAGTGGTGTAACTCCATTTTTAGTTTTATTCATATAGTTTAAAAAAAACATTACAATTTCAATGTAAAATTAAACATGGTTTTATGAATATAAATAATCTGTCTAAAAATAATACATATTTCCCTAGCATCTTCAATGCTATGCTCTTTATAAGCTATTTAGACAAATAAAAAAAATAAATACAAATATAATTAATGAAATAATAAAAAGATAAGATTTTAAATGATTACGAGAAAATAACTGTAAAAATTGTGAATAATTCTTGATTAATTTAAATAAATTTTTTCTTCCATAATACTCAAATCACCCCTGATCTATAGTTTTATAATAAGTTTTTCCTACCCCAAGAATATAAGAATTTAAATTAACAGATAAAATTGGCATATTTCATATATTAGATAAAAATATTCTTAAATAATAAAATTTTAATGATTTTCTATCCTTAGAAATTTTAGATTTAAATAATAAATACCCTATAATAGCTCCAATTAAAATTATAAATATAGTTATTAATTTCATTTCAATAGGTAATATAATAAATTTAGGTGTAGGAAATAATAATCAATTTAAAATTCTTCCCATAAAAATTACCAAAAATACTAAGCCTATTATTCTTTTTAATATAATTTTATTATTGTTGTCACTTAAATAATTTAATCTATGTGAATTAAAATCCCCTAAAAAAAGATAAAAAGATAGCCGCATAGTATAAGAAACTGTTAACCCAATAGATGCAAAAAAAATAATATAGACAAAAATACTAATTCTTTTTATCGATAAAACTTCTGCTATTAAATCCTTAGAGTAAAATCCTGATATAAAGGGTAAACCACATAATGCAAAATTTCTTACATTTATACAAGCCCTAGTTAAGGGCATAAAATGAACTAAACCCCCTATATACCGAATATCTTGACAATTGCCTATATTATGAATAATAGCTCCAGCACATATAAACAATAAAGCCTTAAATAAGGCATGAATTAATAAATGAAAAAATGCTAATTCTTTTTCCCCTAATCTTAAAATTGTTAATATTATGCCTAACTGTCTTAAAGTTGATAATGCAATAATTTTTTTTAAATCAAATTCAAAATTTGCCCCTAATCCTGCTATAAATATTGTAAATAAAGATAAATAAAGTAACATAGATAATATATCTTGAGAAAACCCAGAAGAACAACGAAATAATAAATAAACACCGGCTGTTACTAAAGTTGAAGAATGAACTAAAGAAGAAACTGGCGTAGGAGCCGCTATTGCTGCTGGTAGCCATGCAGAAAAGGGAATTTGGGCTCTCTTTGTAATTGCAGCAAGAATAATAAACCATAAAACAACCTTTATACTAAAACTTTCTTTTATAAAATCCAAATAATTTACAACATTTCAGCTACCATATAAAGATATACAAGCAATTCTTATTAATAACGCAGCATCCCCAATTCGGTTAGATAAAGCAGTTAATATTCCAGCATTATAAGATTTTACATTTTGATAATAAATAACTAATACATAAGAAACTAACCCTAACCCATCTCAACCTAATAAAATTGAGATTAATCTTGGACTTAAAATTATTATTATTATAGAAATTACAAATATAATTATTAATCATAAAAATCGTTTTAAATTTTTATCGCTAGCTATGTATTCTTCTCTATATTTAATAACTATTGCAGTAATGTAAAAAACAAAGCTAATAAATATCAAAGATACTCAATCTAATAAAATAAACATACAAATAGTGGAAGAATTTAAAGAAATCAAATCTCATTCAATATAAATTTCTAGATCTATATTTAAAAAATATAGTCTTAATAAAAATCTTGTTAATGATAAAAAAATAAAGATTAAACAATATAATCTAGTTATTAAAATAGTTTAGAATGAATAGCTCATATCTTCAATACCACAAATTGACATTTTATTTAAACTATCTAAACTATCAAATAAATATATCTAGTTTTAAAATTAATATATTTAAAGGGACTCAGTGTAAAAATAATAATAAATACTCTCGAATATTAATCTGATTAAATGCATATAATCCTGAATAATACTGACCGTGCTGAGTGTATGAATATAAAAATAAAGAATAAGACGCTCTTAAAAATACTATTAAAAATAAACTAACTATCGTGTATTTTCTATAAGCCACTAAAGAATTAATTAGTATAATTTCCCCAATTAAATTTAAAGATGGCGGTGCAGCTATATTGAAAGAACATAATAAAAACCACCATAAAGATAAATTAGGTAAGATATTTAATATCCCCTTATTTAAATAAATTCTTCGACTATGGGTTCGTTCATAAGAAATATTAGCTAAACAAAAAAGACCTGATGAACATAGTCCATGGGCCAATATTAAAATTAAAGCTCCCCAAAACCCCCATGAATTTAATCTTATGATGCCAGCTAACACTAACCCCATATGAGAAACAGAAGAATAAGCAATAAGTATCTTTATATCTCTTTGTCGTAAACATATTAAAGAAACAATTACACCCCCAATTAAAGAAATAACAATAAATATAAAATTAATTTTTATGCCAATTTCAATAAAAATTTTTATCGTACGAATTAATCCGTATCCCCCTAATTTTAATAATACCCCGGCTAAAATTATAGACCCAGAAATTGGAGCTTCAACATGAGCTTTTGGTAACCATAAATGAATTATATATATAGGAATTTTAACTAAAAACACTATATTTACACAAAAATATAATAATAAATTATTAATATTTTTAAAGAAATAAAAATCTAATGAGTAAAAAGTTTTACTTAAATAAAATAAGGCTACTATTATAGGTAAAGAAGCTAATAAAGTATAAAATAATAAATATATCCCAGCTGGAATTCGCTCGGGTTGATATCCCCACCCTAAAATTAAAAATAATACAGGAATAAGACTAATTTCAAAAAATAAATAAAATACAAATAAATTTATTGAACTAAAAGTTAAAACCAATCTTAGCAACAATCTTACGACTATAAGTAAAAATATATCATTATAATAATTACTCTTATAAATCCTCTCTCTTGCTAAAATCATCAAAGAACAAATTCAAAATCTTAATATAATTAATGAATAAGATAAAATATCAATACCAAAATAATATGATAAATTAATAAAAATATTGCCTCTTAATATTACTAATTTAAATATAAAAATAAAACTTATTAAAAAAAGTAAAATTAATATATTTCAAAAATTTAATAAAAATCTTATAAGGGTCAAAAAAATTAAAGGAATAATTACTATTATCATAAATTATCAAAAGATATAATTTTATCGTTACCAAAAGTTCGTACAACAAAAACAAGTAATGAAAGTCCTAATGCACCCTCACAAACCCTTATTGTTAAATACACTATAGATAAAAAAAATTCATTATAATAATGTGTAAAATATATTAATATTAAACCAAATAAACCTACCACACAAATCTCTAATCTTAATAATATTAATAATAAATGTTTATATTTATAAGCATAAACAATAATACCCGAAAAAAATAAACAAATTAAAAAATAAGAATAAAAATTATACATATATATTATCATTAATTAAAGTTTTAATAGTTTAAAAAAACACTGATCTTGTAAATCAGAAATAAGATTTATCTTTTAAAACTTCAGGAAAATAAGTAACCTTATATCTTTAATCTCCAAAATTAATATTTTATTTAAACTACTTCCTGATATTCTAACACTTCTTTTTATTAGATTATTTTTCTCTATTGTTTTCATTTTTCTTAACCACCCCTTATCTATGGGATGTATTCTTCTTATTCAAACAATTCTTACTGCTCTAATTTCCGGACATTTCTATTATAATTATTGGTTTAGATACATATTATTTTTAATTATAATTGGAGGAATAATAGTAATATTTATTTATATAACAAGAATTGCATCTAATGAAAAATTTAGGCTACCTAAAAAATATATATTAATATTCTCTGTATTATCTTTATTTATTATTATTTTATCTTTACTTATCGATCCATGATACTCTAATTTAAATATAATACCTTTTAGCTCCATTAATCAATCATTCATCGATTTTAATAATTTTTCATTAAATAAATTTTTTAATTGACCAAATTTAAAATTAACCATTATCATTATACTATATTTACTTATTACACTTATTGCCGCTGTGAAAATTGTAGGTAAAAAAATAGGACCACTTCGACAAAAGTAAAATGATAAAATCTATTAAAAAAAATCCTTTAGTTAAATTAATTGACCTATCTTTAATTCAACTACCTACCCCAAGAAATATTACAATCTTATGAAACTTTGGGAGATTACTAGGATTATGTTTAATTATTCAAATTTTAACTGGGATTTTTCTTGCTATACATTATTGTCCTAATATTAATGAAGCCTTTGATAGAGTTGCCCATATTTGTCGAGATGTAAATTATGGGTGATTAATTCGAACTCTCCATGCTAATGGTGCATCATTTTTTTTTATTTGTCTGTATACCCATATTGGACGGGGCTTATATTATAGATCTTATGATCTAAAAGAAACTTGAATATCCGGGGTTACTATCTTTTTTATAGTAATAGCAACAGCTTTTTTAGGTTACGTTCTACCATGGGGTCAAATATCATTTTGAGGTGCAACAGTAATTACTAATTTAGTCTCAGCTATCCCATACCTTGGTAATTTTATTGTCCAATGAATTTGAGGGGGTTTCGCCGTAGATAATGCCACTTTAACACGATTTTTCACCCTTCATTTTTTATTACCATTTATTATTACATCTTTAGTATTAATTCATTTAATATTTCTCCACCAAACTGGATCTAGAAATCCCTTAGGAGTAAATAGAGATATTGATAAATTACCATTTCATCCATACTATACACTAAAAGACTTAGTAGGATTTCTTATTATAATAACACTACTTATTACTTTAACACTTCAAGCTCCATATTTATTAAGAGACCCAGATAACTTCATTCCAGCTAATCCCTTAGTAACTCCAGTTCATATTCAACCAGAATGATATTTCTTATTTGCTTATGCAATCTTACGATCAATCCCTAACAAATTAGGGGGAGTTATTGCATTAGTTTTATCAATTGCTATTCTTTATCTAATACCATTTATAAATAAAAAAAAATTTAAAAGAATACAATTTTATCCAATTAATAAATTATTATTTTGAAGATTAATTACTATTATAATTATACTAACTTGAATTGGAGCTCGACCAGTAGAAGATCCTTATATTTTAACAGGGCAAGTTCTTACTATTATATATTTCTCATACTATTTTTTAAATTCTTATATATTTAAAATATGAGATTATATTATTTTTAAAATGACCTAATAAGTTAATGAACTTGTATAAGTATGTGCTTTGAAAGCATAAAAAAGAGATAAAACCCTCTATTAACTTATTTTTTAATGGTACAAAAAAAAATTAACTTAAAAAACCATATGTATACAAAACTATATACATATGGCTATATTTCAAATTCCATAATTAAAATATATATTAATAAACCTATATTTAAATAATATATATACATATTCAAAGCAATAGGTAAATAACTTTTTCAAGCTAAGTATATTAATTTATCATAACGATACCGAGGTAATGACCCACGAATTCAAATTCATAAAAATGCCATAAATACAGATTTCAAAAAAAACCCAAATCTTGATAAATTAGCCCCTAAAAATAATATTCTACATATTATTCTTATAAATAAAATTCTAGCATACTCAGCTATAAATAACATAGCAAATCCCCCTCTTCCATACTCAACATTAAATCCTGAAACTAACTCAGACTCTCCCTCAGCAAAATCAAATGGAGATCGATTAGTTTCAGCTAACCTTGTAACTACTCATATTATTCTTAACGGTAGTATTAACATAATAAATCACACATTTTCTTGATATTTAAATAAATCAATAATATCAAATCTTCCAATCATAAGTAAAAAAGATATTAAAATTAAAACTAAACTAACCTCATAAGAAATTCTTTGAGCTACTGAACGTAATCTACCTAACATAGCATAATTAGAATTAGAAGACCAACCAGCCAATATAATAGTGTAAACCCCTAATCTTGAAATTCTTAAAAAAAATAATATTGATAAATTAAAATTCAAATTTACTCTTAAAAATGGTAAACAAATCCATAATAATAAAGCTAAAAATAAATTTATAATAGGACAAATATAATATAATCATAAATTAGATATATGAGGATAAATTTGCTCTTTTGTAAATAACTTAATAGCATCACTAAAAGGTTGCAATAAACCAATATATCCAACCTTATTAGGTCCTTTTCGAATATGAATATAACCTAATACCTTACGCTCTAATAAAGTTAAAAAAGCTACTCTTACTAAAACACAAACAATTAAAATAAAAGTAGAAACAATAATAAGAAATATATCTTGAAATATCACTATTATTTGTAATATTAAATATTACATAAATAGATTCTAAATCTATTGCACTAATCTGCCAAAATAATTTAGTAGTATTCTAATATTAAAGTTATATAAACTAAATACTCGGTCCTTTCGTACTAAAGCATTCTAATTGTTTAGAGATAGAAACCAACCTGGCTCACACCGGTTTAAACTCAGATCATGTAAAATTTCAAAGGTCGAACAGACCTATTTTTTTAGCTGCTGCGCCAAAAATAAATTTTAATCCAACATCGAGGTCGCAATCTCTTTTTAAAATACGAACTTAAAAAAAGAATTACGCTGTTATCCCTAAGGTAATTTTATCTTTTAATCCTAAATAAAGGGTCATTCACTCATAAATTAATGTTTCAATTAAAAAAAGTTTACTCAATTTTTCAATCACCCCAACTAAATAGTTTTAATTACAAAAATCTTACAATACTAAAATCTTAGTATAATCAAAACTATAAAACTCTATAGGGTCTTCTCGTCTTCTAAATGTATTTAAGCTTTTTTACTTAAAAATAAAATTCTAATTAATTTAAACAGAGACAGTTATTTTCTCATTAAACCCTTCATTCCATCTCTCAATTAAAAAGCTAATGATTATGCTACCTTTGTACGGTTAAAATACCGCAGCCATTTAACACTTAAGTCATAGAGCAGGTCCGACCTTAAATTATAATCAAAAGGCCATGTTTTTAATAAACAGGTGGAAAATCTTTTTGCCGAATTCCTTTACTTAACCTAAAATTTCTATATAAATTAAACAATATCATTATACTAATTTTATCATTATTACTAAACTTTTATTATTAAAGTCTAAATTTTAATAAAAAATATAAATCTAAAATATAAATTTTATGTAAACATTTAATTAGTAGTAAAACACTATTAAAGATAAAAACTTTTAATTCTACTTATTAAAAAATTTTTTATAATTTAAATTATATAAATCTATTTTCAAGCTCATCCCTAAAAATATATGCCTTTACTATTATAAAATTAATAACTAAATTTTATAATAAAAATAAACCTAAAATTGAATTTTTTTCTTAAAAAACTAGATATATTTAAAATCGTATAGCATTTCACTTCTATAAGTATATTAATAATATTTATGCCACAATAAAAAAAATATACATATAGCTCTTTTAAATTCGAGAAAATTTAATATAAAATTTTTATTTGATAAACCCTGATACACAAGGTACAAAAATTTAATTTTTCTTTCCAACAAATATGAGATTTCTTTCACAATACTAATACACTATAATTATAACCAATTAAATCATACACACTAAACCAACCAAAAATTACTTTTTTTAAATTAATATAAATTTCTATATATTTAGCAATACATAAATTTTAATAATCATTTCTTCTCAAACTATATTGATTTACAATAATCCTCTTAATGTAACTAAGAAACTTCTAATAAAGCTTTAATTTGGTTTCTAAAGACACCTTCCGGTACCTTTACTATGTTACGACTTATTCCACCTTGAAATGGAAGTGACGGGCGATATGTGCATACTTTAGAGCTAAAATCATCTTACATATTTATATAAAATTACTGTTAAATCCACCTTCAAAATTCTCTTACAAAAAAAAATTATCCGTAATAAATATATTTATTGTAACTCATCTCTTCTTATCTATAAGCTATATCTTGACCTGTCTTTATTTTAAAATAAACATTTTGAATATTTTTCTTCTTTAAAAACATTCAATCTACGGCGACATATAAACTATTTAAGATAAGTAGATAAAAACGTGGGCTATCGATCACAGGACAAGTTCCTCTAAACAGACTAAAGTACCGCCAATTTTTTTAATTTTCGAGAACATAAACTTTTACTCACTCAGCATTCCAATTTACATTTTCAATAATAGGGTATCTAATCCTAGTTTTTAATAAAAATTTCATAGTCTTATATTATACATTCAGATTTCACACGATTTTAAAAATTTCACTTAATAAAATAACTATTATATCCAAAACATCATATTGACTAGTGCTAACAGGTTACTATTGCATATTAGGTTTAACCGCAGCAGCTGGCACAAAATTAGCATATACTAAAAATATTTACTGTTTCTTAAATTACTAAATATTTAAATTCTCCTTGTTGTGTTTCTACCTATACTTATATCTATCTAAGATACAAATAACTTACTCACACTAAAATTTACATACAAAATAAAACTTTATAATAACCTTTAAAGCTAAAATACTTTTATAAATCAAATTTTATAATAACATAAAACTTAATAAAAATAATATAGGATTTCTATTAAGTCTCATAAAATTAATTATTTAATATGAGATTTTTATGGATTATATAAAAATTAATTATTTTAATTTAACGTTAATATAGGATTTTATGGATTATATATGTGTATAGCCCCGATATATGTGTAGATCTATAGGATTTCTATTAAGTCTCATAAAATTAATTATTTAATATGAGATTTTTATGGATTATATAAAAATTAATTACTTTAATTTAACGTTAATATAGGATTTTTATGGATTATATATGTATATAGCCCCAATATATGTATAGATCTATAGGATTTCTATTAAGTCTCATAAAATTAATTATTTAATATGAGATTTTTATGGATTATATAAAAATTAATTACTTTAATTTAACGTTAATATAGGATTTTTACGGATTATATATGTGTATAGCCCCAATATATGTGTAGATCTATAGGATTTCTATTAAGTCTCATAAAATTAATTATTTAATATAGGATTTTTATGGATTATATATGTGTATAGCCCCGATATATGTGTAGATCTATAGGATTTCTATTAAGTCTCATAAAATTAATTATTTAATATGAGATTTTTATGGATTATATAAAAATTAATTACTTTAATTTAACATTAATAAATATAACCCACCATAACATATTTATTTAATTAATTATTTTTTGTACCATATAATTAAATAAATATAGCCCTCTATAACATATTTATTTAATTAATTTTTTTTTGTACCATATAATAATATTCCCACCCATCACCCCACAAGATGTATAATAGTTTAAATTTATATTTAATAGATTTAAACTATTTCCTAGAGAATCAAAAACTCTTGTACATCCTATACTAAAATATAAACTTATCTTATTAAAAAGATAAGCTAAATTAAGCTAATGGGCTCATACCCCATTTATAAAGGTTTTAATCCTTTTCTTTTTAATTTTTCACTGACATAAACCTCTCTTCTTTATAACTATATTATTGGGGTCTATTCTTGCTGCTTCTACTTCATCTTGATTATCAATATGAGTTGGATTAGAAATAAATTTACTTTCTATAATTGCTTTTATAAAATCTTATAATAGAATTAATAACAAGTATTCCACAGAAACTTTAATAAAATATTTTATAACACAAGTAGCAGCTTCTGCAATTTTATTAATTGCTATTATTGTCCATACCTCTTCTACTCCAAGAAATATAGAACTTTCTATAAAATCTTCAATTATAATTGATGTTATATTAATAATAAAATTAGGAGTCGCCCCAATACATTTTTGATTCCCCGAAGTTATAAAAGGATCCACATGAGAAGTCGCATATGTTTTAATAACCTGACAAAAAATTGCTCCTATAATCGTATTAGTACATACATCTCATTCTCCAGTCTTCATTTCTATCTTTATTATTTTTTCCTCTTTAATTACAAGACTCCAAGGAATTAACCAAACATGTTTACGTAAAATTATAGCATACTCTTCAATTAATCATGTAAGATGAATAGTAGCAACTATAATTAACTCCATAACTATTTGATACTATTATTTTGTAATTTATTCTTTAATTAATCTAAATATTATTATAATTTTAAAAAATCATAATGTCTTCGATATAAACCAACTTTCAGCATTATTCAATTTTAATAAAAAAATAAAATACTTATTTATATTAAATTTTTTATCTTTAGGAGGATTACCCCCATTTTTAGGATTTTTACCAAAATGACTTTCAGTAAGTTTTATAGTAACTAATAATCACTATGTATTAGTTACTGCCTTAATTATTTTTACACTTATTTCTCTATACTTTTATATCCGAGTTTCTTTTAGATCCTATACTATTAAATCTGAAGAATCCTTAATCAAAATTTTCAATAAAATTTTATTTTTCCACTTCTTTATTAACTTATTATCCCTAATAGGCTTAATTTTAGCAAGATTCTTAACAACGTTTCTATAAGAATTTAAGTTAAAGAAACTATTGACCTTCAAAGTCAAAATTAGAAGCAGTATTCTAATTCTTAAGCTATAGAAATTTTATTTCTCCTTTAAATTTGCAATTTAACGTCCTAATAGACTATATAACTTTAATTTGGTAAAAGAAATTAAATTTCGTAAATAAATTTACAGTTTATTGCCTAATCTCAGCCATTTTACCG